AAATGACTTTGTACACAAATACAATGGAAAATCACTATTGATACAAATACAAAAGATAAATAAGATAAAGAAATATTGAGACAAAAGATAAATAGAAGAAAAGATAATAAGAGATACGCCCTCCTCCTATATATTTTATGCCCTCTCCTACAAAGAAACTCGTAATACCAACGCCATTCGTAATTCCATCAATTACTCGTCTATCAAAAAAATGAGTTAATTCAGCTAATCCTCTTAGACCCTTAGTAAAAGATGTTGCATAAAAAGCATCTATGTAACCACGATTATATGACCAACTATATATTATATTTATTAGTTTGTCTCCCCAAAAGTGCGTCTGACCCTTTTTTAAAAATGCATTTTTAAAATTAAAATTTTGTAAAGATGAATAAAGGGGCTTATATAAAAGGGATGCTATAAGTATTCCAAAACATGCTAGACTGACTGAAAAAATAGCATTTGAAAAAAATTCATACCAATCCACCGAATCAGTCAAATTTTTATGTAAAAGATTTATAGACGGAGTTAACCATTTTGATAATATATCCAAACCCATTCCTTCTTGATTCAAAGGAAGTGCCAGGGATCCCACGAACAAGGTAAATAGAACCAATACAAGCAAAGAGAATAACATAGTATTATCTGATTCATGGGGATATAAAAAACTTTTTTTTTTACAAGTTTTTAAATGAATAATAAAGGGTTGGTTGATGGTTTTTACCATATTATAATTATAAATTTGGTTTTGGTATGCCGTCTTAGAAAAAAAAGAAGCCTTCTCATTATTATTCATTATTAATAAAGTTAATAAACTTATATATATATTTTTTTTTTTTAAGCCTTTTTTTCCCCATAGAGATACTGAATAAAACGGACTCATTCCCATTTGTTTTCCACTGTAATTTTGAAAATTAGTATTTAAATGCCCTTCAAAAGTAAGTAAATAAATTCGAAACATATAAAATGCAGTTAACCCGGCTGTGGAACAAGCTATTATTCCGAAAAGTGGTGAATACAACCAAGTATCATTAAGAATTTCATCTTTGGACCAAAAACAAGCAAGTGGGGGAATACCACAAAGAGAAAGTGTACCTAATAAAAAAGCTGTTTTTGTAATTGGGACATGTTTTGTTAAACCGCCCATAAGAACCATATTCTGACTTTTATCTGGAGAATATCCAACAATAGCTTCCATTGAATGAATAATAGATCCAGATCCTAAAAACAATAATGCTTTAGAGTAAGCATGAGTAATCAAATGAAATAAAGCAGCTCGATATGACCCCATACCTAAAGCTAACATCATATAACCCAATTGAGACATTGTAGAATAGGCTAAACTTCTCTTAATATCTTTTTGAGCAAGAGCCAAAGTAGCTCCTAATAGTACTGTTATTATACTTATTAAAGATATAAAATTCATTATGTAGGGTATTCCTATGAAAAGAGGAAGAAGACGAGCGACAAGAAAAATGCCCGCTGCTACCATCGTAGCAGCATGAATCAGAGCCGAAATAGGGGTAGGCCCTTCCATGGCATCAGGTAACCATACATGAAGGGGGAATTGTGCCGATTTAGCAATTGCACCGGAAAATACTAGAAAAACGCATAAATTATAAACTAAAAAAGTAAACGCATTATCATTATTATAACTTAAGTTATTGAATATTTCGAACAAATCCTGAAATTCAAAACTACCTGTTATCCAATAAAGACCTAAGATTCCTAAAAATAAACCAAAATCTCCTATACGATTAGTTACAAAAGCTTTTTGACAAGCATTTGCAGCAATAGGTCGTGTGAACCAAAAACCTATTAATAGATATGAGCACATTCCAACTAATTCCCAAAAAATATAAATTTGTATCAAATTTGAACTCGTAACTAATCCCAGCATGGAAGTATTGAAAAAACTCATATAAGCAAAAAATCTTAAATATCCTTGATCATGAGACATATAATTATCACTATAAATCAAAACCAGAATTCCAACAGTAGTAATTAATATTAACATAATAGAAGTAAGTGGGTCGCTCAAGTGGCCGAACTCTAAAGAAAAATCATTATTAATAGTCCAAGACCATACATATTGATATATGAAATTGCTATTTATTTGCTGAATAGCCAGATCTGCAGAACAAATCATAACTATACTTAATAATAAAACACTAGGAAAAGCCCACATGCGACGAAGATTTTTTGTTGCCGTCGGAAAAAAGAGAAGCCCGACTCCGATTAAGACAGGAACTGTAAGTGGAACGAAAGGTATGATCCATGCATATGGATATGTATGTTCCATAAGAAAAACCTTTTTCATTTTAAATTAATTCTTTCCGATTCACCGGATCTTCTCTCTTTCGCAAAAAAAAAAAGGAAAAATATATATATATAGATTAGAGATGCAAGACCAAAATTTAATCTTCTTAAGTAGTCTTATTCTTTACCAAATCGTTCAAATCAAGAAGTTACAATTGAAATTGATTAAATGATATCACCCTTACTAGTGCAAAGTGAATAGTTATTTATTATTTATTAAGTAATATGGTTCTATATTTAAAGCTATTTCGGGAGATCCAGAAAAAAAAGCTTTTTTAACTTTAACCAATTTTATTTCTTTTTATTTCTATAGTACGTTGGATACTATAGCTATAGAGCTTTTACTATGAGGATATAAAGAAATCCATTAGTATAGTATGAATTCGTTTTTTTTGTCCGGAAAGTTATAATTTATTAATTATTATGTAATATAAATGTAAAAAAAAATTACTGACATATAATCTTTTTTCGCCTTTTTTATAGCAAAGTAGTATTATCTAAATAAAGAACTAGATGGATAATCAATAGTAAATAAAGATTCGTTTTTATTGAATATTTAATATTATATTAATACTAGATAGATGTCTTTCACATCCAACTATAACAATGAGTAATCTCTTGATTTTTGAATGGCAGTTCCAAAAAAACGTACTTCTATGTCAAAAAAGCGGATTCGTAAAAATTCTTGGAAAAAGAAGGGATATTGGGCAGCGTTAAAAGCTTTTTCATTATCGAAATCTCTTTCGACCGGGAATTCAAAAAGTTTTTTTGTGCCGACAAATAAATAATCAAACATTGGAATAATCGGAATAAGAACTGAATGACTTTTTTGTTCTATCCCTAGATCCTAGATAGTTCTAGGGATAGAACAAAAAAGTCTTATTCCCACAGAGGATAAAGCGTAAGCTTATTATTTTATTAAGTTAAATATAACTGACATTCTAAAATCAGATAAATATACTCTATTAGTGAACACATATTTAAATGACGTTGTATTCCTAAATTAAAAATTTTAATCGTTCCTAAATATGAATTGACTACTTCAATCTCGACGATTGAGTATGAATAGGTTATTATAATTTTGAGCAAGCCGCTATGGTGAAATCGGTAGACACGCTGCTCTTAGGAAGCAGTGCTAGAGCATCTCGGTTCGAGTCCGAGTGGCGGCATGGGATCTACTATCTTCTAAAACTTCTAAAATAAAAGAGATAGACTAAGTCCTATTAAGTAATTCCAGAAATTAAACGCCCTGCATTCCGTAATTATAATTAAGGTACTCCCCCCTTAAAAAAATATATATAATATGATTTTTTCGACTTTCGAACATATATTAACTCATATATCCTTTTCTATTATTTCAATTTTAATTACACTATATTTTATAACCTTATTAGTGGATGAAATCGGAGGACTAGATGATTCATCCGAAAAGGGCATGATAGCGAGCTTTTTCTGTATAACCGGATTATTAATCACGCGGTGGATTTATTCGCGACATTTTCCATTAAGTGATTTATATGAATCATTAATTTTTCTTTCGTGGAGTTTATCCAGTATTAATATGCTTCCGTATTTTCAAAAACATAAAAATAATTTAAGCGCAATAACCGCGCCAAGTGCTATTTTTACCCAAGGCTTTGCTACTTCGGGTCTTTTAACTGAAATGCATCAATCCGCAATATTAGTACCTGCTTTACAATCCCAATGGTTGATGATGCATGTAAGCATGATGGTATTGGGCTATGCAGCTCTTTTATGTGGATCATTATTATCAATAGCTCTTTTAGTCATTACATTTCGAAAAGACATAAGTATTCTTCATAAAAGCAACCATTTATTAAAATTAAATGAGTTAGTTTACTTTAATGAGACCAAATACACAAATAAAATAAACAATATTGTAAAAAATACTTCATTTCTTTCTCATAGGAATTATTACAAGTATCGATTGATTCAACAATTGGATGATTGGGGTTATCGTGTTATTAGTCTAGGTTTTATCTTTTTAACCATAGGTATTCTTTCGGGAGCAGTATGGGCTAATGAGGCATGGGGATCATATTGGAATTGGGACCCAAAAGAAACTTGGGCATTTATTACTTGGACCATATTTGCGATTTATTTACATACGCGAACAAAGGAAAATTTACAAGGTGAAAATTCGGCAATTGTGGCTTCTATGGGGTTTCTAATAATTTGGATATGCTATTTTGGGGTTAATCTATTAGGAATAGGGTTACATAGTTATGGTTCATTTAACCTCTAATTGAATTGCAGAAAGGGCGTGACTAATACAGTTAGGTGTAGGACTATATATAAGAATCGTGTAAGCTGACGAGAACCCTTTGAATCCAGATTGTAGTGATTCAAAGGGTTCGGAATAATTCGGTTTACAATTCATTTTTTATTATCTTAAGTAAACTATTTATCAAAAAAATTAGATAGAATAGTTTCGACCTTGTCAACTGATAATGAAAGAACGAAATCCGGGTAAATACCAATCCCTATTACTGGTAAAAAGATAGAAAGAGAAACAAATAATTCTCGCGGCCCCGAATCAAAAAAATAAGAATTTGGGGCATTAAATAGCTTATATCCATAGAACATCTGGCGTAACATAGATAATGAATAAATAGGAGTTAATATCATTCCAATTGCCATTACACAAATAATTATTATTTTTGGCATTAAAAGGTATTTTTGGCTGGTAATTATTCCCAAAAATACTATTAATTCTGCAACAAAACCACTCATGCCTGGTAATGCAAGGGAAGCCATCGATAAGATACTGAACATTGTGAATATTTTTGGCATTGGAATAGCTATTCCACCCATTTCGTCGACATAAACAAGACGGATTCTATCATAACTCGTTCCTGCCAAGAAAAAAAGTGCAGCGCCAATAAATCCATGAGAGATTATTTGGAAAATGGCTCCGTTGACTCCTGTATCTGTGATAGAGGAAATTCCAATAATTATGAAACCCATATGAGATACAGAGGAATAGGCTATTCTTTTTTTTAAATTACGTTGCCCAAGAGATGTTGAAGCTGCATAGATTATTTGTATTGTGCCTACTATCAACAACCAAGGAGAAAATATAGAATGAGCATGGGGTAATAATTCCATATTGATCCGAATCAACCCATATGCTCCCATTTTTAATAAGATTCCAGCTAGAAGCATACAAGTACTGTAATGTGCTTCTCCATGGGTGTCTGGTAGCCATGTATGTAGAGGTATAATCGGTGATTTGACAGCAAAAGCAATTAGAAATACAAGATAAAATATTATTTCCAATGCTATTGGATATGGTTGATTAGCTAATGTTTCAAAATTTAATGTCGGTTCATTGGAACCATATAAACCGATACCCAGAACGCCCATTAAGAGAAAAATGGAACCTCCTGCAGTGTACAAAATAAACTTTGTAGCTGAGTACAGACGTTTCTTTCCTCCCCACATAGCTAGGAGTAAATAAACAGGAATTAATTCGAACTCCCACATGATGAAAAAAAGTAAGAGGTCTCGAGCAGAAAATGATCCTATTTGACCACTGTACATTGCTAACATTAAAAAATAGAATAATCGGGAATCCCGAGTAACTGGCCAACCCGCTAAAGTTGCTAAAGTGGTGATAAATCCTGTCAGTAAAATGGGTCCGATAGAAAGTCCATCTATTCCGAATCTCCAATAACAATAAAACAAATCGATCCATTTATAATCCTCCGCAAATTGGATTAATGGATCGTCCAGTTGAAAACGATAACAAAATGCATAGGTGGTTAGAAGTAGTTCTAAAATACATATACATAAAGTATACCACCTAAAAATCTTATTTCCTCTATGGGGAAGAACGAAAATTAAGGAACCCGCCAATATTGGAAAAACAACAATTATTGTTAACCAAGGAAAATCATTCGTGGTAAAGACAAGATACACTTGGACAAAAAAGACACAAAAACCCGTACTAAAATAAAAAAAATCTATTAAAATTTATTGAGTACGGGTTTTTGTCGGTAAAAAAAAATCAACTGGATTCCCGTGGAGTTTTATGGAACATATCAATAAGCTAGACCCATGCTGCGAGTTGTTTCATGCCATAAATAAACTCGAACACTCAAGAAATCGGTTGGACAGGCAGATTCGCATCTCTTACAACCTACACAGTCTTCTGTTCTGGGAGCAGAAGCGATTTGTTTGGCTTTACATCCCTCCCAAGGTATCATTTCTAATACATCTGTGGGGCAGGCTCGGACACATTGAGTACACCCTATACATGTATCATAAATCTTTACTGAGTGTGACATTGGATCTATTAATTTTTAAACGCCATAAATTTTCGATCTAGTAAACTTGTAAAATGAATCATATATTTAGACACCAGATGAATCAATGATTTACCAGAATTTTTATAATTAATCTACTTCTGGATCGGCTCATGAGAGAGGATAGAGGGGCCAAGATACTTTGATTTATTACGTTACGTTTTCGCAAGCATGCCCATAATCATAGATTACGCATCATACCTACTAATTGGAATTTTTTAATATTAGAATTTTTAATTTATATAGAAAAATAGTAAAAACCTTCATTTGAGGGATATTTATCTTTCTATGATTAATCTTATTTATTCAACAAATTCGATTGGTTGATACGAGTAGAATTTCTGTTACGATAAATTGATGAAACAATTGCTGGTCCAATCGCCGCTTCAGCCGCTGCAATAGCTATAACAAAAATTGAGAAAATGTCTCCTCTTAATTGACGACTATCAAAAAAATCGCAAAATGTTACGAAATTTATATTCACTGCATTCAGTATAAGTTCAAGACACATAAGGGCTCTAACCATATTTCGACTCGTGATCAATCCATATATACCTATAGAAAATAAATAGGCACTCAAAATAAGTACATGTTCGATCATCATTGATCAACCCCTTATCAATATCAATATCGATGCATTTCAAGATGAACAAGAATTCAACCGGTTCTTCTATTAACTAGAATATAAACAGTACGCAACTAACAAGTGTGGAACAAAGAAATCAAATAAATAGCGTTTATTGTTAGAATATATTGACAAAAAATTTTCGATTTTGATAGAATAGAATTGAAACACGCAACAACGTTTTATTTTTATTACTATGCTAGTTCGAACGATTTATTACTGACGAGCCATAGCAATTGCACCTATCAAAGCAACTAAAAGAATTATGGAAATGAGTTCAAATGGAAGGAAAAAATCTGTTGATAAATGAATCCCAATTTGTTGACTATTACTTAAAAAATCTTGTTCTATAATCTGGTTTGATCTTGTAGTCCAAATAATACCGTACCATGACGTATCTGTAATAATAGTAATTAGTGAAGCAAAAATACTTGCACAAACCATCGCAGTCACCCCATCCCCAACGGTCCAAAGAGTAAAATCGTTGTAAGATGCTGAACCATTCATAAACATCACAGCAAATATGATTAAAACATTTATAGCTCCCACGTAAATAAGGAGCTGTGCGGCCGCTATAAAATGGGAGTTTGATGAAATATATAATAAAGATATACAAACAAGAACCAATCCCAATGAAAAGGCAGAATAAATTGTATTAGTAAGTAATACCACCCCTAAACCTCCTAATATAATAACCAATCCTAGAAAGACTAAAAGAAAATCATGTATTGATCCGGGTAAATCCATTTTATGTAAAATAAGAAATAAATAAAAAATCTTTCATGATCTTATTGACCTGACCAGGAAATGGACCCTATTTTTTTATGATATGTTTTTATGAATTTAATTCTAAATGCTAAGAAATTCTAATGAGTGTGGATTGATGTGTATCCAATAATTGAATCAATCTCGTTTTTTATCAGAATAAAAAATTTTAAATGGGAGCTATATATATATGTTAAAAAAATTACTGATAGATGATATATCACTCGATTTTAACTCCAAATGACGCCTCGATTCTCATCAACTAATTATTGGGATTTCTATTGTAATTATTGACCAAGGAAAAATAAAACTAAAATTTTTTAATCATGGGGTTGACGTATTTTTTCTTTGAGGCGAATTCAAAATTGTTCTAATTGTGTAATCGTCAATTACTGGCATTGGTAAACGACCCAAAGCTATTTGATTATAATTCAATTCGTGACGATCATAAGTAGAAAGTTCATATTCTTCAGTCATTGATAAACAATTTGTTGGACAATACTCAACGCAATTACCACAAAAAATACAGATTCCGAAATCAATACTGTAATTAAGCAATCGTTTCTTTCTAATATTCGTTTCCAATTTCCAATCCACAACAGGTAAATCTATAGGACATACACGAACACATACTTCACAAGCAATGCATTTATCAAATTCAAAGTGGATTCGACCGCGGAAACGTTCCGATGTGATTAATTTTTCATAAGGATATTGAATAGTTACAGGTAAACGATTTGCGTGCGATAAGGTAATCATAAAACTTTGACCAATGTACCTTGCAGCTCGGACTGTTTGTTGACCATAATTCATGAACCCGGTTACCATGGGGAACATATCGTGAATATATCGAATTTTTTTTTCTCTTGTTTGGGACAGGTCGTGATAGTGTATTTACAGTGCAAGGAGTTGGGAAGAAGTTGTTAATAATAGATTACCTAGAGAAATAGGTAAAAGAAATTTCCATCCAAGGTTTAATAATTGGTCCATTCTTAACCTAGGTAAAGTCCATCTTGTTGTGATAGGAATAAACAAGAACAAATATGTTTTAGCTAATGTAATAAAGAGAAAAATTGTGGTTCCAAAGACGCCACCTACTTTATTTATTTCAAATAGTTCAGGAATAAACATGTACGGAATAGAGAGATTCCACCCACCCAAGTAAAGAACTGTTACAAACAATGAAGAAACTAGTAGATTTAGATAAGAAGCAACATAAAATAAACCAAATTTGATACCAGAATATTCAGTTTGATAACCCGCTACTAATTCTTCCTCTGCTTCTGGTAAGTCAAAGGGTAATCTCTCACATTCTGCTAGGGAGGAAATTATAAAAACGATAAACCCGATAGGTTGACGCCACAAATTCCATCCCCAAAACCCATATTTTGCCTGTGCCTCAACTATATCAACTGTACTTGAACTGTTAGATAATTATAGTCGGTGATAACATCACTGTTCCCATCGCTATTACAGAACCGTACATGAGATTTTCACCTCATACGGCTCCTCCAGGACCACAAAGAAATCTAAGGACCGGATCGGCATTCTTTATGGCGATATGTTCTAGATCGAGTAAAAATCTATTGAGAGGTCCCGAATTAGACCAATGTAATTCTGTCTGCTATAATAAAAAAAGTACTTCTGAATTGATCTCATCCTTTAATAATTTAGAATGTTTTTTTGAGTAATAACTTAAACCTTCAATAAAATACTCCTTCTATAAATATTCATAGATATTTGAACCCAGCTTTTTCAATTACGAAAAAGAATTAGATATTACATTAGTTCATAAATAATGCCAAGAATTTGCTTTCTATATAAATTAAAGAATAAAGATCTTTCTCTCTCTTTTTTTATTCATTTTTTATTGTAATTGCAGTCTTTCTACTTTTTCGTTCCTATTCTTGTTTCTAAAAAGTGGATTCAAAAAAAGTAAAGGATTATTTCGTTCTTGATAGTAATTTCTTTAATCGGTGGATAGGAGCATACTCTGGATCGGAATCATGGGGAGTACTACCTGATCATTTCTACTAACGTAAAGCCCCAATTGGTCTTCCTTTTATGCGGAAACGGCCCTTTGTATAATTTACATAATCTCTATTACTAATCCCTTGTGTAATTTGGTGTTTCTAACCATCCACTCATTTTTGCCCAATCGCCTGTTATGGTAGTCGGGTAATATAGCCAGCCAAACGCTAATGAAAACCCCATACAGTTGATCTTGTGAACCCGCTTCAAGCCATGATGCCCAACCAACCAATCTTGGGGTAAACAGTCTCTACTGCTTATATTTACTTTTGCTTAATCCTGGTACATAGGAAATGAGACTCGACTTCTTACTGCAAACTTATAAGCTGTTTTTTTTCACTCATAGAACTATCTGATTTAGTTCATCAACACTAACGATGAACAAAAAACGGAGACTATCTATTCAACGCTTTCCGCGAAAGAACGGAAATAGTCAAAAGTTTATGTCTCAACGAATCACACGTAGAGATATTGATAACACGCATAGAGTTAATGGTATTTCATAACTAATGGATTGAGCAGCTGCTCGTAAACCACCTAAAAAGGAATATTTATTATTTGATCCATATCCGGATATAAGAAGTCCAATAGGAGCAATACTTGAAATAGCGATCCATAAAAAAACCCCGATATTTATATCAGCTAGGATAAGATGATAACCAAAAGGAATTACTGAATAACTTAGTAAAATTGATATGACCGCTACCGATGGTCCGATACTGAATAAACCACTATCTCCTCTAGATGGAATAATATTTTCTTTAACAAGTAGTTTTGTCCCATCTGCTATAGCTTGGAGAATTCCTAAAGGGCCGGCATATTCAGGTCCAATACGTTGTTGTATCCCTGCGGATAGTTCTCTTTCTAACCACACAATTACTAGTACACCTATTGTTATTCCCAATACAAGAGTCAAAATAGGTATAAACATCCATATGATCCCATAGATCTCCTTTAAAGACTCCAATCTGTAAAAAGAATTGATATCTTGTATTTCTGTTCTATCAATTATCATTTCAACGGTCAACTTCTCCCATAATGATATCTATACTACCTAGTATCGTCATAATATCAGCCAATTTCATTCTTTTAACTAACTGAGGAAGAATTTGCAAATTGATAAAACCTGGCGGTCGTATTTTCCATCGCCAAGGAAAAACACTTTGATCTCCTATCAAAAAAATGCCCAACTCTCCCTTTGGTGCTTCGATTCTCGCATAAAGTTCTTGTTTCGACAATTCAAAAGTGGGCGAAGGCTTTTTACTAATGAATCGATATTCAAAATCATTCCATTTTGGATCCCTTACTATATCAAAGCATCGGTTTTCTAAATTCTCATAGGGCCCTCCTGGAATTCCTTCCAGAGCCTGTTGAATAATTTTTATAGATTCCGTCATTTCGCCGATTCGTACTAAATAACGAGCTAACGAATCCCCTTCTTTTTGCCATTTGATTTCCCAATTAAATTCGTCATAACACTCATAATGATCAACTTTACGAAGATCCCACTTTATTCCGGAAGCTCGTAGCATTGGTCCTGATAAACCCCAATTTATTGCTTCCTCTTCGCTAATAATCCCTACTCCCTCAACTCGGTCTAAAAAAATAGGATTTCGTGTAATAAGGTTTTGATATTCAGCAACCCCTGTTAAAAAATAATCACAGAAATCTAAACATTTATCTATCCAGCCATGGGGTAGATCAACAGCGACTCCTCCGATACGAAAATAATTATGCATCATTCTCATACCAGTGGCAGCTTCGAATAGATCATATACTAATTCTCTTTCTTTGAAAATATAGAAGAAAGGGGTTTGTGCCCCAATATCGGCCATAAAAGGTCCGAGCCATAACAAATGAGAAGCTATACGACTCAACTCCAACATAATTACTCTGATATAGCTGGCTCTTTTCGGTACTTGAATATTTCCTAACTGCTCTGGTGCATTTACGGTTATCGCTTCTGTGAACATAGTAGCTAAATAATCCCACCTTGTTACATAAGGCAAATATTGTATAATTGTTCGGTTTTCTGCTATTTTTTCCATTCCTCTGTGTAAATAACCCAATATTGGTTCACAGTCAATAACATCTTCACCATCTAGAGTAATGATGAGTCGAAGAACACCATGCATTGATGGGTGCTGAGGACCCATATTTACTATCATGAGGTCTTTTTTTGTAGCTGGTACATTCATAGGTTTTTCCCCGATTGATTCTTCCACGAATTGCCGAAAATAATAAAAATTCAAGATCGAACATCAAATAATTAAAGTTCTTTAAAATTTAAATTAGTGAGTTTTTGGCTCACGAATTTCCAACCGACCAATTAATTCTTTATAACGTACTCGATTTTTCTTTGACAAATAAGCTAGTAATCGTTGACGTTTTCCCAGAATTTTACGTAAACCTCTCTGAGATAAATAGTCTTTTCTGTGCAATTCCAAATGTGAAGTAAGTCGTCGTATCTTATTAGTGAAACTTAATACTTGAAATTCAACAGACCCCGGGTTTTCTTCTTTTTTTTCTTGGAAAAAAACTGAAATGAATGAATTTTTTACCATAAAACGTAAATTGCTCCCCCTTTTTTTGTTTAAAGATATTTTTTTTTTGTTAATTTTACTGATCAGAAATAATAAAAAAGAATAATGCTAACCATTTGAATCGGGTATACTAAATTAAGTTATCTACTCTTAATTTTCTCAAAAAAAAAATTCCGTTGATTTTTTTATTTATAGATCGAATTATCATGGAATGTAAGATACTACATGTATGTATTAGTTTGCTTTGAAATATTAGATATGTTACCTGATATCTAGCAAAAATTTATCGTCGTCTATTTTAAAATTGTGGATATTGATATTGTGGATACATATGTAGCCTTAACACACTGAAACTACTGCTATTAGTGGTATCAAACCAATAGCGATTCATACAAGCTAAATCTTCTAATCGATAAGTGGGCCACAGAAAGAACTTTAATTTTTTTAGTTTATTTTTATCTATATCAAGACTTGGGCTTGTATCCAAAAATTTAAAACAGTTTTTTACGTTCGTTCCATCCCAAAGTATGGGATTTAGACCCGCACCCTTCCCTTTTCTTGAATTGAATGAAATTACAATTCTCAATTCTCTCCGACGTCTAGGTGATAAAATATTTTCGGGAACGAGCAAAGCATAATCGTTTTTATCTCTATTTTCAGTTATTTTTTGATGTCTTGTAAGGGATTTAAAAAAATTATTTTTATCACCATATCTTTGATTAATGCGATCTTTATTCTTATGAACCAATGAAATACTTATGCTTTGATATCTAATAAATTGTCCGTTCGTTTTGACAGACAGACGAACCGGTTCGATGCTAACCCCCCCTCCTTTCACCAATTCGGGAATATGGACATCCTTGTGACTCAGCATTATATTGAAAATCATTTCGCCTCGTTGCAGAGAGGATATAAAAACTTTTCGCGGGCTTCTCAGTCTAAGCAGGAGACAATATACCTTGATATTATTGATTAGTTGTTGATTAAAAAAAGAATCATTTCTAAATTGAATAAGCAAATTATTTTGTAGGAAAAAATCTTCTGTAGCGCTTGTGTTTTGCTTTTTATTTGTATGGTTTTTTATGACTGATCCCGCATAATCTTCTTCAATATATTTTTTTTCATTGATGTTTTTATTTGTACTAATCGGTGCATTTCCCTGAAAAAAAAAAAAAAGTAATTTTATGGGTATGACCCAGGGTTTTATTTTATATGAATTATAAAGTAACATAACTTCTGGGAAGAACCAAAGTTCAAAATCGGATATGGCCTTGCTTTGTATTTCTTCATTCATTCCCATCCAACCAAATTGTTTTTTATTGAAGGGGTTGATGTCTTCATTAATTGTGAGATAAAAAGGATATTTCTTATACATTTTATCAACTTTTTGATCGTGACTAGTCTGTTTATTACTGGTGCTATGGATCCAAGCCTCACTAGTGAGCTTCTTTCTAACACTAAAATGGATAATTTTCCAATCCGCATATTTTCTATCCGGATTTTTAGCCATAATAGCATCTTTTCCTAGATAATTCTTGATAAGTATAATTGCCAACCCATCAAATAATTTTTGTTTATCTATGTTGTAATTATAAGAAATATTTTCGGTATTGTTTACGTGTAATGATGATACATAACTGTAGGAGTTCCTCTTAGCTTCATAATTAATAGATTTAGATGAGAAGAGGTCATATTCAGAGTGTCTTTTAAAATTTTCTTTTTTATTTGGTAATAGAGAATAAGTTTCTTTTTCATATGAATACCATTTGTTTAAATCTTTTTGGGGGGCTTTATTACCTCTATTTTGCCATTTTTGGGCTACTAATTTAGACCATTGAATTTTAGGTAAATTATATTGATAATGAACCCTTAACCAATTTTTCCATTGATTCAGTCTAGAATTACGAAGTTTTTTATTTTTTAATTCGGAACTAAATATTCCTTGTGTTCTAAAATATCCCGTTAGTTCGTTTTTCTTTAAAACGGGTGTTCCGTGATATTGAAGAACAGATCTTAAGTTAATAACGTGGGTTTTTGATAATTTGTAAAATACATATGCTTGTGACAAAGAAGGTAAGTTCTTTGAATATTTTATAATATTACTAATATTATAAAGTGACTTTATAAAGTGAATTTGTGTGTGTTTTTTTTTCTCAATTCTTGCGGGATTTGCTTTAATATAAATAGTGTAAATGTATTTTTGAACTTTTTTTGTTGTTGATTCAAGAAAAACTTGTGTGTCGATCCGAAGAATATTAATCATACCTAAGAAGTATATCCTTTGAAAGAAAAATTGTATAAAAAAATGTGATTTACGGATTAATCTAATCTTTCTTCTTTTTAACACCTGAAAAATATATATATAGGATTCTAATCTGTTAGCATCATTACT